TTGGAAACATTGGGCAATTTACTTTATACTTCTATTGCTGCTCAGAAGAAATAGAGGGATCAGAGACAGTCACTGTTGGAAACTGGGGAGTTGGCTGATAAAGATGGACAGTAACGATCGCGTAATATAAATTCTTCGGCCTCGTCATCGAAAGCGGCTTCCAATTGCTCGGAAATTCTAAGCTATATGGGGGACTTGGATGGTGAGCAAAAACAATTGATCAAGAAGTTGGTCAACTTTCGCATGAAAGAAGGTAAAAAAACAAGAGTTCGTGCTATTGTTTATCAAACTTTTCATCGCCCCGCTCGAACTGAACGCGATGTAATCAAACTTATGGTTGACGCCCTAGAGAATATAAAGCCCATATGCGAAGTGGAAAGAGTAGGAAGAGCAGGTACTATTTATGATGTCCCTGGGATTGTAGCCAGGGATCGTCAACAAACCTTAGCTATTCGTTGGACCCTTGAAGCAGCTTTCAAACGACGTATAATCTACAGGACAAGCTTAGAGCAATGTTCATTTGATGAGATACTGGATGCTTACCGAAAGAGGGGAATTGCACGTAAGAAAAGGGGGAATCTTCATAGACTGGCTTCCACCAATCGAAGTATCGCGCATTTCAGATGGTGGTAAAGTGAGACCACAAAAAGAGCTCTTCCGAATGATAAATAAAAAAAGTGCTTAGTTTCGTTGGAAAAACCAACGCAAATCTCATATTTACTTTATAAAGCCGGATATATAAAAGGTTGGAGAGAGTGACTTTATGAAATTCTCTTATGTTATGTAAGTAGCTATGTAGTTAGTTAGTCTTTTTTTTCTAGTAAGCCTCTTCCCTGTGTATTAGCCCCCCTTTTTTCAAAAAAGAAGCCCCAGCTCCCTAAGAGGGACCCTTCTCTGATAAGGAAGGAAACAAAAGAATCTCAATTTTACGACAAATCCGGTCCGATGGCTGTTCTCCACTAACCACAAAGATATAGGGACTCTATATTTCATTTCATCTTTGGTGCCATTGCTGGAGTGATGGGCACATGCTTCTCAGTACTGATTCGTATGGAATTAGCACGACCCGGCGATCAAATTCTTGGTGGGAATCATCAACTTTATAATGTTTTAATAACGGCTCACGCTTTTTTAATGATCTTTTTTATGGTTATGCCGGCGATGATAGGTGGATCTGGTAATTGGTCTGTTCCGATTCTGATAGGTGCGCCTGACATGGCATTTCCACGATTAAATAATATTTCATTCTGGTTGTTGCCACCAAATCTCGTGCTCCTATTAAGCCCAGCCTTAGTAGAAGTGGGTAGCGGCACTGGGTGGACGGTCTATCCGCCCTTAAGTGGTATTACCAGCCATTCTGGAGGAGCAGTTGATTCAGCAATTTCTAGTCCTCATCTATCTGGTGTTTCATCCATTTTAGGTTCTATCAATTTTATAACAACTATCTCCAACATGCGTGGACCTGGAATGACTATGCATAGATCACCCCTATTTGTGTGGTCCGTTCTAGTGACAGCATTCCCACCTTTATTATCACTTCCGGTACTGGCAGGGGCAATTACCATGTTATTAACCGAGAAATAGCGTAATAGAGAGAAAGATTGTATCAATATCAAGGCAAGTGGGAGGCGAGTAATTGAATCATCATCAGGTTAGGATCGATCTAAACCAGCCCATTATTTATATGATATGATTCAACATGCCAACTATTAAACAACTTATGTTCACAGGGGCTAGAAAGACTCGGTCATAGGAACTTAGACCACCTACGCGCTGGTAAACGAAAACCACCTCGACCGGATCAGAGTAAACAACAATGTCGAATCAGGCCGCCCCTTGTCTTGAAAGAATTCACACGCGGCCACCAGCTTTCCAAAAAGAAGGGGAGATCTGCTGCTTACTGCTCACGGAAACACTAGATTTATTCATTTTCTTCAGTACTCTTTGGGTAGAGAGTAACATCCTTAGCCTTGCACATAAAATGGGAAGTATTCTCTCTACCACAATGATACACATCACGATCATAGAGCTAAGGCCGACCCCATAATATGTGTGTAACATTCATGGGAACAACATCACACCAAATATAATCTTTATAATGACCAGAAAATAGAAACTAAACAGCATTGAGTTACCGGTATGGTAGTTTTGTTGATCCATGCGACATGATATGGTTGTGGATGTGGCTCGGTAGGAAGCTTCTATATCTCAACTGTAGAGGCTGAAACCACATTCATGCAACTCCCACCATCAATGACCAGCTTCCGTAATTCTTTGCCGCAGGTGACAAGTGTTTGAAAGATGGTTGTTCTCTTCCAATCTTACTTCTCAATCTTTGGGGCAGCGAGAGCCGAACCACCATAGCAAGGGAGGTATCTACGTCAGAATCCACCAAGTCGTCTGCATTGAACTCTGGATTCTCTTCATCTTCCTCATTTTCTGCTCCTTCTTGTTGAAGCTGTTCTTCTTGTTCCACTTGTAGGCTGGGCTTTGTTGGAGA